TTTTTTGAGTCAGTCATTCATTGAATGATAAATCACTACAAGTGATGGAGATACGCGATTTAAATAACGGAAAATAAAATATTTTAAAATTGTATCTAAAATAACGGGAAAAGTGGAAACAAGACCAGATATAATTTGATCATTTTGAGCAAATCCAAAATCTTTATAGACGAAACCAATCATTAGTTCCCAACCATGGGTTGAATGGAATCCTATACATAAATCAGTTAATAGAAGAATAGAAAAAGCTTTTATTGTGTCACTTAAATTATAGATAAATTCTCGAACCCAAGAGTTAATAAGAACAAGTTCTTGATTACCAAGAATAGAATAACCGCTTAGAATAAAGAAACAGATTATATTGGTAGAGAAGTGCAAAATCGTATTCATATGATCTTCGTTATGCGTTTTGATTAACTGGATTGTTTCTTTATAGATTTCAGTACGAAGATTTTGTAGATGTGTTTCCGGACATTCCTTTAGCATTTCATCTAACAAAAACAGTTCCTCAAATTCAATAAATTTTTTTAGAATATTCTTTTCTTGACTATCATTCAAGAAAATTTCGGATTGCCTAATATTCCACCAATTAATAAACCAAGATTTCAGACTTTTCTTAAATGTGAAAGAAATACACCAGGGCAAAAAGACTATAGATGTAAGATATAGAAGGGGAATAAATGTTTTCTTTTTTTTCATTTTTCCTCTTTAATGAACTCAATTTCATCTCATTCCTCAACTCTATATGATAATAATCTTTCTATCAAGAATAAGTCTATTACAAGTCATAGAGCTTATATATATAAATCTATATTATATTCTCTCATTTTTTTAGTTGCAATTTGAGAGTTAGTCCTTGCATTGTTTAATTTAGAAAGAATACGTAAATCGAATAAGAAATCGAAAGAATTCACTGTCAATTCAAATGAAAAAAAATATTCCTTTTTATGAATACACGAAAGAGCACTTCGGGTTATGAATATAATAGTCGAATTTGGAAACCAAATAATGCTTTATCTATAAAAATGGAAATATTTTGAAAAAAAAAAAGTTTCTTTTTTTTTTTCAAAATATTTCAATCGGTAAATAAATAGGACAATTCTGAAACTTTTTGTACAATTTCTAGTGAATTCCAATTCTTGTCAGTACAAAAGAGGTACACCCAACAACCTAGATACTTCGCTAGCTTTATGTGCAATTTGTGGTGGAATCAAATCATCTTCAATGCGAGTCAAGGGAATAAACCCCTGTTCTATGGTTTCCATATAAACGATATCATAAGTAAGGGTACGATTTAAAATACCCCCTTTTTGAACTGTTGGTATTATTCTGATGGATTGAATCTCTTCCAGAGGTATTTCGAGAATAATACGACGATTTTTTCCGGGAAATCCCCAACGAAAAAAACATACTTTTTTCTCTTTTTTATCGAAGATATCATAACCACCACCTACATCCCACAAAATAATGCACCACAAATAAAGACTAATAAACAAACCTGCGATTCCATAGAAACACATCGTGGCCCCTTGCGGAATAAATGGAAAATAAAGAAAGTCCGGAATAAGTGGAAAATCGCTAATTTCCTCGGACAAAAAGAAAAAATCCATACCAAGATAACTGAAAACAGCGACCGATAACAATGCTAATGAGCCTAATAAAATGATAAAGGCCCAAAAGTAATTGCTTAGTTTTCGAGACCCCGTTATAAGATATACCAGTAGATGTTCTAATCGCAAAATGATAATCAATTTCTTTTATCCTATTTATAATTATAATCAATTTCTTTTATTCTATTTAAATAAAAATATTAAATTAAGGTTCCAAAGGAACTTTGCACTATTTTAATCTAAACTTTTGAGATGAATTCATCGAATTGCTTCCAGATCGAAAAAAATATATGAGATTTGTCCCTACTGACCGTATCTAAAAAATCTTGTTTTTTTGAACATGGAGAAATAAAGAAGCCATTGCAATTGCCGGAAATACTAGACCCACTAAAGGAACCAAAATGGAAGGAAAGTTTATCATAAAATGGGTACCTCTATTTACAATTTGTACCTTATATATACATATATTATTATTTTTATATATACATATATTATTCTTTTTTTTTTATTCTTATTTATTTTGTATTTGGATAGTATATAATCACTAGAATTCCTATATACTTAGTATAAGTATATAGGAATTCTAGTGATTATAGCTAAGTCAATGCATATAATTAAATATATATGTAGACTCTATATGTAGAACAAAATAAATTAATTGATTTAACCTTCTATTTCGAAAAGAGACAAACATATGTATGATAATAAACCCTTTGATCCTGTATTTTTTCATTTTTGATTTTTAGTCAAAGGAAAGAAATTATGGAATTGAAATAACTCACTCAGAACTTCCTTTAAAAAATTACGCGGTACGATTGAATCAAATAAGCCTTTGTGAAATAAATATTCAGCCGCTTGCGAACCTTCGGGTACTGCCTTATTCAATGTTTGTTCAATTACTCTTTTACCCGCAAATGCAATATAAGCATTTGGTTCAGCAATAATGATATCTCCCAACATGCCAAAACTAGCTGTTACCCCACCTGTAGTAGGAGATGTAAGGATTGATACATAAAATAACTTTTTATTTGTTTGATAATCGTATAAAGCGGAAGAGATTTTAGCCATTTGCATCAAGCTCAAACTTCCTTCTTGCATACGTGCTCCTCCAGACGCACATATCAGAATAAGAGGTAAAAGTTGATTGGTAGCATATTCTACCAAACGGGTGATTTTCTCACCTACTACGGATCCCATACTACCCCCCATAAACTGAAAATCCATAATTCCAATTGCTACAGGAATACCATTTAGTTGACCCGTACCTGTTTGAACAGCCTCAGTTAATCCTGTTTTTCTTTGATAAGAATCAATACGATCTTTATAAGGTTCTTCTTCTGAATGAAATTCAATGGGATCCAGAGAAATCATGTCTTCATCCATAGGATTCCAAGTACCCGGATCAATCAAAAGTTCGATTCTATCGGAACTGCTCATTTTCAAATGATGTCCACAGTGTTCACAAATATTCATTTTGGATTTTAAAAATTTTTTATAATTTAACCCATAACAATTTTCACATTCAAGCCATAAATGCTTATATTTTTCAGTTTCATCGGAATTATTAGAACTTTCTCCAAAAGTAGAATTATGATCATTTGTATCATTCGTGCTAGTTATTATACTAGAACTAGAATTCTCGCTTTCACTAGAATTTCTGCCCTTACCAAAAATGTAACTATAAAAAGAACTGTCATTGTATTTGTCACTATCACCTAAAATGAAACTCTCAATACAGATTTGATAATAAAGATAACTATCAATGCAACTATTAATGTTATTATTCAAATTATATTTAGTATCATCCATGTAATGATTGTCATCACTCTTAGAAACATTATTCATATAGCTAGAAAAAAAACTTTCCTGTTCACTTAAGAAAGGCTGATCATTATCAATCTCCAAAGTTTGATTTTCAATATCTAAATATATGGAACAACTATTCCTATTATTATCTCTAACTAAAAAAGTTTTATCAGATATTAAATTCTGGATGTTTCTGACACCTACGAAATAATCAAAATAACTGTAACTAGAATTTTCATTCCAACTATGAATTTTTTTATTCATATCGGTTAAAATTTTTGGGTCTTCTTCACTTACACCGGTACTTTCAATAGGACCGAGACTATTCATTGATTTATTTAATTCACACCTGTATGCTAACTTCCTATTAAACAACATAGAATTGAACCACCATTTTTCCATAGAGTTTTTTTACATAAAAATATAATAGATGAATAGTCATTGGATGAAAAATAAAAGAAATATTCCTTTTTTAATATTCTATCTTATGTATTTATTATCCAAAAAGTATATAAATCCGATAACTAGGATTAGTAACTGATAATAATAATAAAGAGCGAGTAGATATTAAGAATAAATGATAATCAAAAAAATAATGAAAAAATATCACTTCAGGGATAATGTATTTATAACTCGAATTACTTCATTTAGTTATTATTCATTTGCTTTTTCCTATATTCTATATTCTATCTTTTATCTTTATACATTTTTTCATTTTGTTTTGAAAATAGATGAAAATTTCATTTATTTTTTTGGCTATAAAAAATAACATTCTATATAAACAAAAAGAAATAAAAAATTAGGTATGAAGATAACAAGAGAGCAGGGGGGATAAAATAAAAAAGGGGGTGCAGATGACTTCTATATAGAAGTCATCTGCACCCCCTTTTTTTTTAATTGAATTTCGTTTGTTGATTCGAGCTAAGTTCCATAAAAACACCTGCCTTTTTTGAAATATCCTGAACAGTTCCTGTAGGTTGAGCACCTTGTTCAAGGAAATGTAGAATAACAGGAATATTTAAATAGGTTTGATTCTTTATTGGGTCATAAAAACCTACTTTCCTAAGATCTCTTCCCTCTCTTCGGGATCGAACATCGATTGCAACGATTCGATAAACGGCTCATTGGGATAGATATAGATGAATAATGCACCCCCCCTAGAAACGTATAAGAAGTTTTATCCTCGTACGGCTCGGGAAAATTTAAAATTATATGTATAAAAATGAAATGTCAAATGAATCAATAAAATTATCAAATCAATGAAACTATGACTTAAGTGTTTTTTTCATATTTTCTTTCTGAAAAAAACTCCTCATATTTTTAACCCCATAACTCAAATTGGATAATTCTTAAATAACTAAAAAGAAAATAAACCCCTTAGCTATTTCATTTATTGAGTGGTCTCTACCCCCTTTTCTTGACCGTCTTTATAATCTATTTTTTTGAATTTTTTGAATTCTAATAGAATTAATGAGACAATTTGAAAATGGAATTTACTTGTTCCATGATCTTTTCGATTTTCTTTGAATCATTGGGTTTAGACATTACTTCGGAAATCTTAAATCTTTTCAAAAAATGGCAGCAACATACCATTTTTATCTTTCTCTGAAAGAATGATACAAACAAATAGAGGGTTAATTCCCGCGGATACACTTTTTATCAAAATAGTTTTACTAATTCCAACAATTTTTTTTAACCTTGCTCCAATTGGATCCTTTCGATTTTTCTATTAAAAATATACTTACGAAGTTGTTCTAACTTATTAATTTTCACTAACCTTAGATACTTGCCCCTGAGAAATGAATAAACTCGAGCTCCATCATGTACTATTTACATCATCAACCCCTTTCTTGTTCCCAAAATAAGAAGTTCTAGTGAAACAGAACAAATGATGTCGAGCCAAGAGCATATTGATTTCTATATACTAGGAAAATGGCGGATGTAAGAATCCACAGCTAATCTAATCATGTCTTTCAAGTCGCACGTTGCTTTTTACCACATCGTTTTAAACGAAGTTTTACCATAACATTCCTTTAGCTTGGATCCAGTATGTAATTGATTCCATTATGGAATCGTGAATAGTCATTGATTCAATCGATATATAATATATAATAATTTATCCTTTTTACGTCTGGTTTTTATTCTATATAATAAAAAAAAAATAAAAGACGTAAAAAAATTTAAATTAACTCGATATTGTATTAAAAATTTGTAAAGTAGAAAAAATGGGAATTTATTCAAAAAAATATTAGAAAATAAATATGAAAAGATTATTATTATATATAATTCGTTAATCCACAATGATTCCATTAAAAAGAAAAAATCGACTTGCTTTCGAAGATGTAGATTTAAAAGCAAGTCGATTTAGATTAGAGACGATTTTGATATAAAATTTGTATTCAAATATGATATACATTGATATACATCAGGAATGCATATACTCTGGGACGGAAGGATTCGAACCTCCGAATAGCGGGACCAAAACCCGTTGCCTTACCACTTGGCCACGCCCCATTTTCGATTTGACACTAATAAACACTATTATTGATATTGATTGTTCGTCAATTCCACCAGTTCCTAAATTTCTATAGAAAAAATTGTTGCTAGGTTTTTTATATGCGTATGTATATATACATAGCATAAAACTAAATTTATTGATCATTACATAGAATTCAATTAAGATATTGTATAGAAGTATGATTTATTCTATTTCAGAATAAAAGATTTGAACTAGATAAGTTCAAATCAAAGAAGGATTTTGGCAGGTTTTATCTTATTTGATTCATTTTTTTAGTTTTATTCATATAATATTAATTTATTTGATTTATTATTGTATTTTTTTATTTTTTAATATATATAATAAAAAATACAATAATAAATCAAATTCTAATTCAAAAAAGCAAAAATAATTTTTATTTTCTTAAAGAACAAAATGTTTATTATGCTTAATATCTTTAGTTTTGTCTGTATTTGTATTCACTCCGTCCTTTATTCAAGTAGTTTTTTCTCGGCGAAATTGCCCGAAGCCTACGCTTTCTTGAATCCAATTGTAGATATTATGCCAATAATACCTTTACTCTTTTTTCTCTTAGCTTTTGTTTGGCAAGCTGCTGTAAGTTTTCGATGAGATCTTTAATTTGAGTAATGTCTTAAAAAAATTCAGAATTTTTTAGAAAACGAAAATGCGAGCATTTTACTAATTTAAAAGATCAGATAAGTTTTACAGTGTGAATTCTCGATTCCAATATTGAAATTTTTTAATATATACTCAAAAAAAAATACGGATCATATCCTCATCTATGTTTTTCAATTGAAAAATCCGAATTCTATTATTAGATTTGAGCCCATCACCAACATAATACCTATATTGCAGATATGAAAGAGGATTTTTTGTAATAGTAATTATTGTAATAGTAATAAAAAGCTCGATTCTTATTACAAACCAAGTCCATTTCCAAAACTCATATATACCTAAAAATCAATTCATTTTTTAGAAACTTAGTATTAAAAGGAACAAAATCTTTAATATAAGAGAATCTATTCTCTTTCTTTGTCGTTTTTTTAATTATCTTGGAGATTTTATAATGCTTACTCTAAAACTATTTGTTTACACGGTAGTGATATTCTTCGTTTCTCTTTTCATATTCGGATTCCTATCTAACGATCCAGGACGTAATCCAGGACGTGAAGAATAAAAAAATGTATTTTGTGGTTTTCTTGCTTGTATTGGATTTTAAAATATTTTTAGTATTTTATCTATTTTATATCTTTAACTATATAAATATAAATGAAAATATAAATAAAAAATCAAACAACCAAAGAGTTCAAAAGAAAAAAAATACCAAATCAGCAACGATCAGCAACGGAAACGGAAAGAGAGGGATTCGAACCCTCGGTACAAAAATTTGTACAACGGATTAGCAATCCGACGCTTTAGTCCACTCAGCCATCTCTCCCCAATAAAAAAAAATAGAATTACTTTGTTTATGTTATATCACATAAACAAGAAGAAGCTTGAAAAAAAAAAAAAGAGACTTCTCTCTTTTTTTCTATTTAATTTCTATTCATTCATTATTATATATAT